CACTAAGTTCAATTAGTCAGCATAATAATGATTTAATGTTCAACTTTTTAATTAGAACTCAAAATAAAAATAATAAAAACTCATTATATTATAAATATTACAATGGTGTTTGCCCTTTTTTACTATCAAAAATATCTGTATTCTCCGATGAAAAACGAAGACAAAGACTCGAGTTTCATGAAAAAAGCCCTTTATCGGATTTGAACCGATGACTTACGCCTTACCATGGCGTTACTCTACCACTGAGTTAAAAGGGCCTGTTCAATTCATGACTTAGCCATTTTCCATTATGAGTCTACTGCATATATACATATATGTAGTAGACTCATAATGGAAAAAGAAATTCTATTTACTTAGAAAAGGGGTCAAATTTTTCTCGTTTTTGAATTTTCTGACTTAATGTGAGATAGTGATAGGCATATTTCATCTGAAAAAGAAACGAATCAATGAGCTAAAATTGAAGAAAAAAAAAACGTTCAATTCAAATCCAGAATATAAAAAGACTATTCGAATCTAGCCATACCATTAGATTATATTGACAATTCCAAAAAACTATTCATACTATCATTATAGTATGATGGCGGTCGGGCGGATATGCCCCCATCGTCTAGTGGGTCAGGACATCTCTCTTTCAAGGAGGCAGCGGGGATTCGACTTCCCCTGGGGGTAGGGTACTACGAAAGGAAGTTGATCATGGATTATCAATAAGCATAGAAAGAATTCTTCCTGGGTCGATGCCCGAGCGGTTAATGGGGACGGACTGTAAATTCGTTGACGACTGTCTACGCTGGTTCAAATCCAGCTCGGCCCAAGAATTCACCGCCCCATGAGTAGGATATAATTAATTTATCCTACAGAAAAGAAAGGGTAATGCCTGCTTCGTAGAGAAATAAAGAAAAATTTTTCTCTATCTATTTTTTTCTCATCTCATTGAAAGATTGATTATTTATATTTAACAATAAAATAAATAATCACTAATTACTAATAATCCGTGTCACTCTAGTATATGTATACACCTCGCCGGGATTGTAGTTCAATTGGTCAGAGCACCGCCCTGTCAAGGCGGAAGCTGCGGGTTCGAGCCCCGTCAGTCCCGAACTAGGATCTAATGAATTGATAAATTCTTTTCTCTATTTTATTTTTGCGAAAGGGAAGACGAGGAGAAAAATAGAATCAAACAAATTCCCGCCGCGGAGATTATTTCTTTTGTTTCGCATGTCTCATCAGATAAATATGGGAAGTTCCTTTTCTTTCCCTAGTACTAATTGATAAGGGAAAAACATATGTGGATTTAGTACAATTGGTACTATTGCTATATTCAGTATTTAAAGTTTAAGAGATACCATACCAATACTCTTTTTTTTCAATCATTCTGTTCTTGATCAATGAAATGGAATAGAGTGCCCATATTTTTTTTTTGGGGGGGGGGGGGGGTACAGACACAAAATATCTTCGTTTATTATATGATACACAATGAACTTAATCTTAATAGAATTTAATTCTCCGGCGAAGTACTTTTCAGGTTAAAGCACATCTTTTCTAAATCTCAATTATGACTACTGATTTGAAACAATTTATTTCATTCTCATTCCAATTTTCTATTTCATTTTTGATGTATACGTTCCAACTCCAATCCAACAAAAAGTATACTAATAACATAAAATAAAAGACCAACAAAACCAAGCAAGGCTCCTTTCTTTTCTTATTCTTAGTAAAGGTAAAGCTTGAATAGTTGATTTTTTAGACTTAACCTTACCTTTTTTACATCTCACTTATACTTATACTGTTTGGCTCTCTGTATGCCCTAGAGAATACCGGTTATATAATACCTTATAATTCTATATACAAAATTCTATGTATATGTATAAGTAGAAGAATTGTATAAGGAAGATAATATGATAGGTTATATAAAAGAACAAGTGGAAAAAGATGAAAACCTAATGATAGGTATTTCTGATCTAATCAAAAATGGTTTTTTGTATGGATAAAAGATCCCCCTATGTTATACTATTCAATTCTCGACGATAAATTGATTTGATAGATCAGAAATTGTTATTCATAATATTGATCTGATTCAGTATTATCAGGATACAATTCATCCCATTGAATTTACAGGAATCAAATTTTTCATCTCTATGGGATTAGATCCCGAGTTAAGTTATTGCGAAAAAAAAAGATTAGATTATGGAAGTCAATATTCTCGCACTTATTGCTACTGCACTGTTTATTCTAATTCCTACTGCTTTTTTACTTATCATCTATGTAAAAACAGTTAGCCAAAATGATTAATTTGAATGAAACTTGAATTATCGGTTCTTAGCAGTTCAATTCAATGATTCAAGAAATGAAAGAAAAGAATTTAAACTCTAAGTCTTAAATGAAATGATTGCGCTGAGCTGGAATCAGAATAGAAGTAGCTTATTAACTATCTAAGCTAGTGTGGTAGAAAGAACTATAATATATAGTTCTTTCTACCACACTAGCTAGTATTGTATACTAATATTAATATAGGCTTCATATAGATAAAATTACAATATGTATATATTAGGTGTACATATAGATAAGATAAAACTCTAATTCTATTTCTTTTTTTTCATCTCAAGAAGTAATTGATTGAACAATTAATGGATGATCCGCGGAGTTATATGATAACTTCTTCGGATTTGGAAAAAGGGTTAGAGTAAACTTGGCCGTTTTTCATGTCATGAGATGAGTCAAAAAAGTCTAATTTCTAGAAGTTTAAAACAAATGTGAAATGTGTGATATGTAAATAGCCTAACGGAAGAAAGATCTAATTTTATTATGTGTAGGACCTCTTTGGACAATCACTAATCGTTTCGCTTACAGTGGAAAGAAAATATATAGTGTCATAATAACAGAACGGCTTTTCTTTTAGAAAAAAATATAGACTATTTAGTCAAAATTAGGTTGGAAAGAATCTCCTATTATTATTATGCGTAGATTTTAGTTTCAAAATACAATTATGATAATGATTTATTACTCTATTCCAGTACAATTTTGAATACTTTAAGGTAAGGCTTCGCAAAACGATCAATAAAGAATTGATACAGTTCGATTGAGCAATCGATTACTCGATTTAGTATTTGTAGTGCCCACAGCACTAGAGTCCACTCCTTCCCCATACTACAAGTGAAAGGGAAAATGTAAAGACGACCATTAAAGCAGCCCAAGCAAGACTTACTATATCCATGTGAATTATGTCCCCTATTTATATGAAGGAATTATTCTATTATTATTTAATAATCATAGTGGAATCAATGGCACAGAGTCAAAATAGGATTCTGACTTAAGACTATTGATGAACCAAATTAATTCAATGAATACATTTGCAACAAGTTCAATATTTTAGGATTTCCGGTAGAATCAGGAAGTATTAAGTACAAGATGATACACGCGCCTTTTCTATATATAATTATATATCAGATACCTCTATTTTTTATTTGATCTAAGCTTACTGTCTTTCTATGAAAGAATCGGTAGAACCCACTGCCACTATTACTACATACATATATTCTTTTTTTTTTTTTCATTTTTACCTTTACTCTATAAGAGTTGACCAACTATTCTGATTGTATGTCTGAGCACTCATAGCCTTTCGTGAGTTTAAATACAAAGTATCTTCGTGCCTTTCCACAAGCCCTAAATTTATTTCCCATTATTGTATCCAATCTAATTTAATACCCAACAGAGTCACGAGACACTACTAAAAATGAAAAATTGTTTAAGAGATTTTGATATGCTAGTCTTTTGTATAATCTTTTCTTCGATTTTAGTAGTAAAAATGGGGTGCCTCTTAGGAATCTTTGTATATCGTCCGACTCGGGCTTAGTTCTTAATTCCATTCTGGAATTGATTCTCACCATTTATTTTTAAATAAATGGTGAGAATCAATCATTACCAATCATTAAATTAATAACTGAGGTTTTTGCTTCATCCCTATTACTGCCGATTTGGTTTGGGCTAGACTCAGATTTTAAGAAAAAAAGTTACAGTCTTTTCTAAAACCTATGCTATAGTTTATAAAAATCAAGTATTGACGCCCACTTAGTTCTTTGCCTACGCTTCTTGCGGAGCAATAATTCATCGAATTAGATTGGCAGAATAAGAAATCAAAAATCTTTTGTTGATCAGGCGACACCCGGATTTGAACTGGGGATAAAGGATTTGCAGTCCCCCGCCTTACCACTTGGCCATGCCGCCAAATTTGATCCAAAATAAAATGGATAAAAATATTATCCATATTCTATTTCTAATACTAACTCTTTTTTTATCTTGAATCCCGTTGTACTTAAAAACAAATTCCTTTTCTTTTTGATCTGGTTTCTATTATTTTCTTCGATTTATTATATCTCAAAATAAAATATACATCATTTCAAAATTTCCCTTCTTGTTTCTTTTCTATTGAGAGTCAAATTCTGGCGACAGACTGAAAAATTCAGGGCAAATTGGAACCATTAACAATTTACTTTAAATTAGTCTTTAAATTGAAATTAGTGAATGGTTCTTCAATTTTTATTTTTATCGGAGATCAAATTTTATTTCCTTGAATGTAAAAATAAAATTTATTTATGACCGATTTATGACTAATCTCGTTTTGTTTTTTTCAATAAAAAACACTTTTCAATTTCAATTATACTTTAAAATTTCAATTATAACAACATATATGTGTATATGTAAACCCCAAAACACAAATTGTTACCCAGATACCAAGATGGGTCTCTCTCTTATGTACATATCCCTAGAGAGAATTCTCATGTTTCAATTTATTCATTGAATAAATAGATTGAAATATTGAATAGAAAGTACGAATTTTGGTGGAGTGTGATCCATGTTAATGTTGCCCCAGAAATTGCAAGAAAGGATGTGATAATAGATAGCCGTATCAACATGTACTTAATAAATACAATACTTTTTTTAGTATATTTATATTAAGTTACGCAATTCAAGCGTATTCTATAAATTCCCCTCACTACCAAAAAAAATCCGCCAATTCTTTTTTGAACATTAAATTTCATTTTTTGTGTTAAAAAGGGGGGAACTCTATACTACTTCTGATTATTCTGTCTTTATCTCATTTATATAGATATATAGAGGAGATTCAATCTCAACCATTCCTTTGGGGGGTATTCCGTCGGATCGTAATATCATACTAATACGTTAGGTAGAAGTTGGATCACTTTTGATATTCTATACAGGGCTCCATAAGTGTAAGTAACAGAATTTTTTTTCCAGAAATATTTTCTCAATTTATTTATACCCGTCGAAAATTTTAACTTACGCCCAAACTTTATTCCGCTGTCCCGTCTCCGTTCATACATTTGAAATAGATATATGGAGTTGAATAAAATTTTATGTGATTCAGTAAACAGAATATACATTATATTATTGCTAGGTCGATCCATATGGTTCGATGAATAGTGAATCAATAATTTAATTTTTTCAAGAAAAATAAATAGGAAACTAAAAATTAAGATGCTTTGGAATGGAAATGAGGGAATGTCCACAATACCTGGATTTAGTCAGATACAATTTGAGGGATTTTGTAGGTTCATTAATCAGGGTTTGACGGAAGAATTTCATAAGTTTCCAAAAATTGAAGATAGAGATCAAGAAATGGAATTTAAATTATTTGTGGAAAGGTATCGATTGGTGGAGCCCCTGATAAAGGAAAGAGATGCTGTGTATGAATCACTCACATATTCTTCTGAATTATATGTCCCTGCGGGAGTAATTTGGAAAACCGGTAGGGATATGCAACAACAAACTGTTTTTATTGGAAACATTCCTCTAATGAATTCCCTGGGAACCTCTATAGTAAATGGAATATACAGAATTGTGATCAATCAAATATTGCAAAGTCCCGGTATTTACTATCGTTCAGAATTGGATCATAACGGAAATTCTGTCTATACCAGCACTATAATATCAGATTGGGGAGGAAGATCGGAATTAGAAATTGATAGAAGAACAAGGATATGGGCACGTGTAAGTAGGAAACAAAAAATATCTATTCTAGTTTTATCATCAGCTATGGGTTTAAATCTAAGAGAAATTCTAGATAATGTTTGTTACCCTGAAATTTTCTTGTCTTTCTCGAATGATAAGGAGAAAAAAAAGATTGGATCAAAAGAAAATGCCATTTTGGAGTTTTATCAACAATTTGCTTGTGTCGGTGGGGATACGGTATTTTCTGAGTCCTTATGTAAGGAATTACAAAAGAAATTTTTTCAACAAAGATGTGAATTAGGAAGGATTGGTCGACGAAATATGAACCGGAAACTTAATCTTGATATACCTCAAAACAATACATTTTTGTTACCACGAGATCTATTGGCTGCTGCGGATCATTTGATCGGAATTAAATTTGGAATGGGTACATTTGACGATATGAATCACTTGAAAAATAAACGTATTCGCTCTGTAGCAGATCTGTTACAAGATCAATTCGGATTGGCTCTTGTTCGTTTAGAAAATTCGATTCGAGGAACTATATGTGGAGCAATCCGACATAAATTGATACCGACTCCTCAAAATTTGGTAACTTCAACTTCATTAACAACCACTTATGAATCCTTTTTTGGCCTACACCCTTTATCTCAAGTTTTGGATCGAACTAATCCATTGACACAAATTGTTCATGGGCGAAAATTGAGTTATTTGGGTCCTGGAGGATTGACGGGGCGAACTGCTAGTTTTCGGATACGAGATATCCACCCGAGCCACTATGGGCGTATTTGCCCAATTGACACGTCTGAAGGAATCAATGTTGGACTTATTGGATCTTTAGCTATTCATGTGAGGATTGGTCCTTGGGGATCTATAGAGAGTCCGCTTTATGAAATGTCTGAGAGATCAAAAGAGGCACAGATAATTTATTTATCACCAAATAGAGATGAATATTATATGGTAGCCGCAGGAAATTCTTTGGCCTTGAATCGGGGTGTTCAAGAAGAACAAGTTGTTCCGGCTCGATACTGCCAAGAATTTTTGACTATTGCATGGGAACAGATTTGTTTTAGAAGTATTTTTCCTTTCCAATATTTTTCTATTGGAGCTTCCCTCATTCCGTTTATCGAGCATAATGATGCGAATCGGGCTTTAATGAGTTCTAATATGCAGCGCCAAGCAGTTCCTCTTTCTCGATCCGAGAAGTGCATTGTTGGAACTGGGCTGGAACGCCAAACGGCTCTAGATTCGGGGGTGGCTGTTATAGCTGAACGCGAAGGAAAGATCATTTCTACTGATACTCACAAGATCATTTTATCAAGTAATGGGGGCACTATAAGCATTCCATTAGTTATGTATCAACGTTCCAACAAAAACACTTGTATGCATCAAAAACCTCAGGTTCAGCAGGGTAAATTCATTAAAAAGGGGCAAATTTTAGCGGATGGCGCGGCTACAGTTGGTGGGGAACTCGCTTTAGGAAAAAACGTATTAGTAGCTTATATGCCCTGGGAAGGTTACAATTTTGAGGACGCAGTACTAATTAGCGAACGGCTGGTGTGTGAAGATATTTATACTTCTTTTCACATACGGAAATATGAAATTCAGACTCATGTGACAAGTCAAGGTCCCGAAAGAATTACTAAGGAAATACCCCATTTAGAGGCTCATTTACTCCGAAATTTAGACAGAAATGGAATTGTAATGCTGGGATCTTGGATAGAAACCGGCGATATTTTAATAGGTAAATTAACACCTCAGACAGCGAACGAATCCTCGTATGCCCCCGAGGATAGATTATTACGAGCCATACTTGGCATTCAGGTATCCACTTCAAAAGAAACTTCTCTAAAACTACCTATAGGCGGAAGAGGTCGAGTTATTGATGTGAGATGGATCCAGAAAAAGACGGGTTCCAGCTATAATCCAGAAAAGATTCGTGTATATATTTTACAGAAACGTGAAATCAAAGTGGGTGATAAAGTAGCTGGAAGACATGGGAATAAAGGTATCATTTCTAAAATTTTGTATAGACAAGATATGCCTTACTTGCAAGATGGAACACCTGTTGATATGGTCTTCAATCCATTAGGAGTACCCTCCCGAATGAATGTAGGACAGATATTTGAATGTTCGCTCGGGTTAGCGGGGGATCTACTAAAGAGACATTATAGAATAGCACCTTTTGATGAGAGATATGAGCAAGAGGCTTCGAGAAAACTAGTGTTTTCCGAATTATATGAAGCCGGTAAGCAAACAAAAAACCCATGGGTATTTGAACCCGAGTTTCCGGGAAAAAGCAGAATATTTGATGGAAGAACAGGAGATCCTTTTGAACAACCTGTTCTAATAGGCAAGTCCTATATCCTAAAATTAATTCATCAAGTTGATGATAAAATCCACGGGCGTTCGAGTGGGCATTACGCACTTGTTACACAACAACCCCTTAGAGGAAGGGCCAAGCAAGGGGGGCAACGAGTAGGGGAAATGGAAGTTTGGGCTTTAGAGGGATTTGGTGTTGCTCATATTTTACAAGAGATGCTTACTTATAAATCTGATCATATTAGAGCTCGTCAAGAATTACTTGGTGCTACGATCATTGGAGGAACAGTACCTAATCCTGAGGATGCCCCAGAATCTTTTCGATTGCTCGTTCGAGAACTACGATCTTTGGCTCTGGAACTGAACCATTTCCTTGTATCTGAGAAGAATTTTCAGATGAATCGGAAGGAAGTTTGATCCGAATGAATCAGAATTTCTATTCTATGATCGACCGGTATAAACATCAACAACTTCGAATTGGATTGGTGTCTCCTCAACAAATAAGGGCTTGGGCCAACAAAACCCTACCAAATGGGGAGATAGTTGGAGAGGTGACAAAGCCCTATACTTTTCATTATAAAACCAATAAACCGGAAAAAGATGGATTGTTTTGTGAAAGAATCTCTGGACCCATAAAAAGTGGAATTTGTGCTTGTGGAAATTATCGAGTGATCGGAGCGGAAAAAGAGGACCCGAAATTTTGTGAAGAATGCGGGGTGGAATTTGTTGATTCTCGGATACGAAGATATCAAATGGGATACATCAAACTCGCATGTCCAGTAACTCATGTGTGGTATTTGAAACGCCTTCCTAGTTATATCGCGAATCTTTTAGATAAGCCCCTTAAGGAATTAGAAGGCCTAGTATACTGCGATGTGTGATTTGATCGAAATTCGCATTTTACAGATTTGCACTACTAAACTGTCATCCCATTCAATCTGATTGGGATGCCCCCGACTCTGACATGGTTCTTGGAAGGAATAACATGAAGCTCAGAATTATGGGTGTATTCAATATCCCGGGGAATGGATCCATGGTTGATTCCGTAACAGCTAAATAGGAATTGCTAGTTATACCTCGTGAAAAAAAATATTTTTTAGTGGAATGCGCCATTCCATTTCTTTTAGAGAGAGGTTCTGTTAAAGCAAGTAAATATGACATGGTTACAGAAGTCTATTTATCGCATATATGCTTCAAGGGGCATAATGACATAGCCGTCGAGGTAAGTAGGGACCTAAAAGATCGAATGGAACGAAACGATATATAGACAAGTAAATCCCTTACGAGTCCCAAAGTATTCCTTTAATTTAAAGGGGGGTTCATCATTTGAAGGGAAGTAGACTACTCAATAATTTCACATTTAAATTTTTAAATTTTATTTTGTCGTAAATAAAAAATTCAGAAAGTTCAAAAGTTAAAGTAAAAAAAAAAAATGAATTAATTTAAAGGGTGGGTCCTTACTGGATGGGGAACTTGAGTAAAGAGTAGTTCTTTGTAGGGTTTTCTTTTTATCGAACAAAGTAAAGTAAAAAAAAAACTTCCTTCTTTATTTGGTATAACTACTTGAGCCGGATGAAAGGAAACCTTCACGTCCGATTTTTAAAGGGGGACCCAATCTTATAGGAACCTATCTAAATTTTTCTTTTGCTAGGCCCATAGCTAAAAAACCTACTTTCCTACGATTACGGGGCTTATTCGAGTATGAAATCCA